AAAGCTCACCCTGACTACGTCTGTAAGTTAAGAAAAGCTCTTTATGGGCTAAAGCAAGCACCAAGAGCGTGGTATGGCAAGATAGCAGGGTTTCTAGTTTTCTAGTACAAAGTGGATATTTAGTGGCTCCAGGAGACTACGTAGAAGAAATCCGTCAAACAAAACAAAATTGAGCAGTCCGCTTCCGCTTGGAGAACTCAAGCATTTTATCGGCCTTGAGGTGGGCTAACTCTTGAAGCGGATCAATTCCTTTGTATCGAGGGACTGGCGATTGTGGTGTCTTCGCATCCCCGTAGCGGTGAAGCTCTCTCTTGTTCTGGTTGAAAGTGAAGGCGAAGGAGAGTGAAGTGAATCGGTCCCGTCTACAGAGCATGCCACTATGCTTGACACATGCAATTGCTTTCCTTGGCACTCTAGTTAGTGACTTCTCTCCCCTCGCCCTCGGTGACCTACCTGGAGAGCTAACTGCAAAGAAGGAAGAACTACTTTTTTTCTTCTTCAGCACTCACTATCAGAGTCGGCAAGAGGAAGAAGAGTTTATGAAAGCATTTCCATAGGGGAGGAGCATTCGTTAGCTAATTCATCTTAGCCCTTTTTCTTTTTTTATTCTCTTTCTAGTGACTTTGAAAGAAGGTCTTTTCGCTAGCTTAGAGTAAGCCGGGAACCCCAAAAGAATTGGAATCCGGAAGTTCCTTCGTAGCCTAGTTAAGATCTTCCACTGCTACATGAACACTTCCCTTTTTCTGGTTCCTAGCCAAAGGCTTCCTTCTAGGGTTATAGAGAGAATGACTATTGATTGAGTGAGTTGCCCACCCACTAAACCACCTTTCGAGAAGACCGAGCTACCTTCCCTTCTGCCCTTTGTCCCGAGATTGAATGATTCTTCCCATCGGTCACTGAATCACCTTTCTTTTTTTTTTTCTCACCCTTGATCCTCCCCTCTGGATGAACTCTCGGCTGATTCAACTCAAGGAAGCATCGCTTGAAGAAGAATAGTGGATTCAATAGCTGGGCTTAGGCCTTTAGACTCTTCCTACTGTCAAGCTAGTACCGGCTAAAGTCTTCTCTTAAAGTACTTTCCTTCTCTTTTTCATCACGTATAGAATTCCTTTTCTTCTTTCGACTTTCAGGTCTAGTGTGGGAGCTGTCCATATAGAAGCTTTTTTTGGAAATAGAAAGCTCTAAGTACTTTTTAAGCTCTTTTGTGCATTGCATGGCAGATTCCGTTAGTCTAAGAAAGCTCTTTGCTTTTGAGAGGCAGTGGAGATTCAGAGAGAAATTTCTTTCCGTTCTCGGGTTGGGTCAAATCCTTCTTATAAGTGTGAATTTTCCAAGTGGCAATGGCTACACAATAAAAAAATAATAGCAACAAGAGTCAGACTTGAACAAACCTTTATCTTTATCTTTTCCAGTTTGATCTTTTTATTTAACCATTTTTACTTACCTTCAAAAAACCGAGCGAATCTGGCGGTCTTTCAAACATCCAAGTTGCCACTTTTCAGCTATTTTTAATGCATGAGACCCCCTTAGGAACCTAGAAAGATCTCCAAGTACCTTTCTCTATCACATGCGAGCGGTAAGTTCATGAATTCCATCCTTCTTGCTCTGGTAGTTCTTCTCGGGCGGTACTCTTGCTCTTCCTGGCTCGAAGCCTGAAAGTCCTTCTTTTCCGGCTAGGAAGCGGATGAGTGGCCGTATTCGACACCTAAGGCTAGTGCGCTAACGGCTTGCTCTTGTTGAGATAGTTTTACATGTTTTGCTTTCTACTTATTGATGCTTGCTTCACTTTGCCAAACACATATCTATGTATCACTCAGAAGCTAAAAGCTGTCAAGGCAGCTCTTGAAGCCAGGAAGACATATACCTAATTCTTAGAAGGAGAAGTCTTATAAGCCTGGTGTCGTGTAACCTCTCTACGAATAGAAAGGGTAGTGGGAAGGTAAGGGGATTTGCTTTTGCAAAGATCTCTTTCAGGCCTATAAACTACCTGTCCTCGACCAAGCCATTCAATCAATGCTTTCGGGTTTAAGAATCCTAAAAAACTCTTCCAAGATCCCCTTGCCTTTTCGCATCGAGTCTGATAGTACTAATCGGGGAAGTCTGCTTTGCTCTCCTTTCTTACCCCTTCGTAGACGGACCAAGAGCGGGCAATTATTCAACATCTGATATCCCGGTGGAGTAATCCGCCGATGAATAGCTGGTCTCTCTCGCTTCTATGGGCGGTGGGTAGGAAAGGATAAGCGGTGGTCGTTCGTAGGCTCACTCACCTCTAGCTCTTCCTCTTTGGGATGAAAAGCCCGTCCTTGCTGAACCTGTGTCAAATTCTTCGTCTGAATTGAATAGCTCATCGTCCTCGATTTGGTCACCTCAGTCTTCCTTGACCTTGGTTTAATCTGATTCCACGCGAACTGCTAATGCGTCTGTGGCTGGTTTAGGTGCCTCTCTTCTTTCTGATGTGGGAGCCCCTTTTTCCGTAAGCGAGAAGACTAGCACCATCCGACTCAACTGGTATTATTCATCTATATATAGATCGTGTGTGCTTTCTCCCCGATCGAATGACTTCGGTACCTTGCAGAACGACCTCTAAACATAAAAATGACGACTTCTGTCTGAAAAGCGTTCGATAAGTCAGTGGCCGGTCTAAATTAATGGGCGAAGATTAGAGGTTTTTACGCAGCTGTACTCTCGCCCGCCTTTGAGAACAAAAAGTAGGATGAATTTCTTGCTTCCTTCCGTTTCGGCGTCATCCGATCTTGTTTAGCAATTTGAAAAACTGAAGGAATTGATCGGGTCAAGGGAATTTATCCGCTCCCTAGCCTCCGATCGATTTCCTACCTTCGCCGTAATCTTTCCCACGCTAAGCATACTACTCCCGGGCAAGGTCATAAGAACCTTTGTGAATCCATCCCACGAAAAATCCGCCTCTATGATCCACGCCAAACACACGAGTTGAATGCTCTCCTTTATTTATTTAACCATGCCGCATACCCTTATAAGCTCAGCTTGGCCCCGGTCCCCCTTTCCAAGGCTCTCCCGTTTAATTAGTGCCGCTACCTCCTCCGATCCGAGCGATCATCTCTCGTCGTCCTTCCGGCTCGCATCTTTTCTTCTTTCATCGCGAGTGGTAGTACTCCTTCAGGTCTTCTTGGCCTTGGCTGCACTTGTTCCCTCGCCGATAACTTAATTGGCTTATCATCCGTAGTCAAGCTCGGTTTGAACGATCAAATAGGGTCTTTTCCTCGATAGGCTTCCTTAGCATCCAACAATTTCAGCCTACGGAGTGGTGAATTAAACAAAAAAAGAGGAGAAGACTGGCCCCTAATAATCGGCAGAGCGAACCAAGAAAGCGAACAGGGATTTGATCGCCTACTAAAATGTCGGGCCGACGAAGGAAAGAAGGAGCAGGAATGGGAGTGAGATAGCTATCCGATAGAAATGCTAGACGCCGAGTGAGAGGGGGGGTTGCAGTACTGAGTTCATGGTTGAACAGACTGACTGCCAGGCTCGCATTCCTCTGGCTATCAACTTAACCTTGACCGAGTCCGCCATACCATACTATCCATACAGGGCAGGGCGGATTTCACTTTCATCTATTTTTAAATGCTTTTTTTTTCTAGCTAAGCTATTTGTTTGTTGCGCTGAGCGATTCAATTCATCAAGTAAAGGGGCTTGAAAGCTTTCCGGAGAGAGCTTTTTTTATAGAGAGAGAGGTGAGTAAGGGGCTTGCTTGCAGGCTAGCTCGTGCAATCAACGAAGCATTCCTTCGCCTTAGTAAGCCTTGCTAAGGTTCTCCGGGCACTACGGTAGGACGCGGATCGATCATGACGAGAATGGACTTCTCCGTAATGTAATGTAATAGAAGAATCACAGTCCGGCGACCAGACGAAAGAGATATGAATTCAATTCGTCTGGGTCGGAGGCGCAAAGTTCATCATTCAGTGGTGGGGTCTTCATGGGCCTCGCCCGCAGATTTTGATGGCTTGGATGCTGGGGGGGTCTGGATAGAGTCTCGCTCATAGAGGAAGAGTTCGCGCGCTAGCGCGCTACGGCTTACGCGGATCAGATAGCCCTTCGGGCGCGCATCAAATTTCGATCAACAACTTGGAGGGATGGCTGAGTGGCTTAAGGCATTGGTTTGCTAAATCGACATACAAGAAAATTGTATCATGGGTTCGAATCCCATTTCCTCCGGCACGGAAGTGGAACGGGCGGGCGAAATTACGTGAGAGAAAGAACCTCTTGGTGGAGTCCCCCGGAGGACAGAATAGCACTACTTAGTGAGACGGAGCGGAGAGCCCGTTGCGCGTTGTTTTTGTTTGACCGGCCTATCTTCTTTCTATTTCCTCCGGCCGTCCAGGGACTGGACGGCTCTCGGTTCTTGAGCATGTTGGGAGATTAGGCGGCAGTTGAAAGAGCTGCTCGAAAGCTTGACGAACAAGCGAAAAAAGCCCTAACATATTAGTAAGGGGCTTTTTTTTCCCTTACTAGTAAAGTGGTAAGGTAGGGCGCTATTCGATGAAGAAAACAAACTTTAGGAAAGTGGTTCAGGTAGCTCAGCTGGTTAGAGCAAAGGACTGAAAATCCTTGTGTCAGTGGTTCGAATCCACTTCTAAGCGGGCGAAGGGTCCAAAGGACACGTAGCCGAGAGCGAGCCGGATTTGGAAATTCAAGTGAAAGAAGAAGGCAAAAAGCCGTATAGTGCGGGAGGCAGATTAAAAAAAAAAAGCGGTTGATTACTCGGATTGGTTCTCGCCCCCCTGTGCCCAAAAGGATGGGCGAGTTCGGTTCGAGTGTTCATCGATCGGGCGGATCTATATGCTTCTTCGGGGGTGAGACGAGGTGTAGCGCAGTCTGGTCAGCGCATCTGTTTTGGGTACAGAGGGCCATAGGTTCGAATCCTGTCACCTTGATGTGATTGCAGTCCATTCATTTCTCATTTGACTTTCTCTTACATTCCACGTTCCCGAAACTTATGATGAAATTTACTCGAAAATTTCTTGTGTCTGTGTCTTCTATGATGATACATCAACCTCAACGTTTCCATACATCAGCAACTTTACGTTCTAAGACAAAGAAGAAAAGAAAACTACAACTATCCGAGTTCATATCATTTATATTCTACTCAATCGAATTATGAGGATACCCATGAAAAATAAAAAGAAATATTTTTTGATTTTTTGAAGATAGGATACATGATTATAGGCTTTAGCATCTTTGTATGTTCTTACATAACTCTATTTCCGGACATGCAAAGTCAAAAAAGTCTAATCAACCCGCTCCAGGTTTTGGCACAGCTAACGTGCTTTCTCTTAAATTTTAAATATAAGGATAAAGAAAGAGAACGAACAAAACACCTTGTTCTAGTATGCTTTCTACTTTGTATCCTTAGTTCCTTGTATCTTCGGGGTATCGATTTGCAATTTATTTTGGTTGTTTTGATACCCCTTTTTTTCTTTTTCATCAGTGTCTTTCCTGTATTTGTTGTAATCCCATTAGTACTTCTTTATTTCCAAGCTAAGCCTCTGGAGTGGCATTTCCAGTTGCTTCTCTCTTTCCTGGGGAAAAAGTTCCAGGCAAGCAATTTTTAAAGCATTTATATGAGTTTAGTTTATTAAGCTTAAGCTAGGTTTAGAGCTTTCCTTGTGTAAGCGAATCCCCCATTAAGGATATAAGAGTGGTCAGGAGTGTGTGCAAGGCAGTTTTATAATGTTTAGTGAGGTATTGATTTCCTAGGGAAGCTAGTTTCTTGCCATCCCATCCAATTTTCTTTCTAGGTCTTCTTCTTTCGAAGTTTCCGTGGATGCAGTTTCTTTCCCTGGGAATGTTAAGAAAGGGGAAGGATAAAAGGCCTTCTCGCTGCTTGTCAAAATGGAACGTTTTGCATTCTTTTGATCTGTCGGCGGAAATAGATAGATTTCTTTACCACTTGCCTAGTATTTTACTGCTTTCCTTTCAAAAGGACTATCCATCTTATGAAAGGGAATACCTCTATTTGAAGTGAAGTAGTAAGCCAGCTAAGAAGTTATGCTTTTAGTCCGTTAGTGATAGTAGGAATGACATTCAGCCAGTAGGAATTCATTAGGTCTTCCAAGCGAAGGAGTAGCAATCCGGTTCAAAGCCAGTAGTACGCTTGTTAACACGTATGGGATATAGAATCTTTTTCCTAGTAGGACGGTCTCAGTCCATGGCCTTTCGCCTCTGAAAGCGTCCTTCCTTCTCAATGCCCGGGCATCCATCCAATGCATTCTTTTCGATCTTGTACCCACGGTGCGGTACACTGAACACTCACCCAATCTTTATTTAAGTGCATTTGAATGAATCAACAAGCATACCTTTCATCTAGCCAGCAATCCTTTCGCACTTATCTTAGGAGATTGATAGTTCTTGAGAGATCACTCCTAAATGCGAGCCTTCTCTTATATACCATAACATAGAATACCTTAACATAGACCTGAAGCCAAGCCATTTCCTTCGCCCTTTCTTGTTAGTGTTGGGCATCTCCCTCTCGTCCTATTGTGGTAAGTTCACCGTCAAGTCTTGGAAGTTAGGGTTTTGCAATCATTCCAATCCCTCTAGTCTTGGCAGTTTCATTAAGCCATTCTGCTATCATTCTAGTTGTTAGTGAAGTGACTGCCGTTGTTGATGTTCGATCGTGTAACTGTAACAGGCACCGCAGCCAATGAATGTCCTCAACTCGGAGAAAGGGAAGAAGAGTGATTATCAGCATGTAAAAAAAACCTTGGGTCATTGGAGACCATTACTTTACGATCCGTCGTTGGACTCAGGGGTTTATCTCATCTGAAGCTACCATTGACTCGGTGGCAGCTTGGGTTCGCTTGCCAAAGATGCCACTATCATTCTATGCATCTTCTGCTTTTCAAGGTATTGGAGACTCAATTGGCAGAAGGGCTCAAATAAATAAATAGGAAGACAAAAGCCGAGGGAAATTTGCTCGCCTATGTGTTGAGTTGGATCTTACTAAGACTATTTTCCCGAAAGTCTTTTTCGGGGGGCGTTGGCAAGTGGTAGAGTACGAGGGTCTGCACATGCTGTCTTTCGTTGACGGGTACAACCAAATCCAAATGGATCCTGAGCACATGACTAAGACTGCTTTCACCAGACCCTGGGGACTTTTTTTTTGTTACACTGTCATGCCCTTCGGCCTGAAGAAAGCTGATGCTACTTACCAAAGGGCAGCCACTATTCTTTTGCATGACATAATACACAAAGAGGTCGAGGTATATGTGGATGAGATTATTATCAAGTCCCGCGAGCGAGAGGGTCATGTGCCTGCACTTAGGAAGTTCTTTGAGAGAATCCGGGAATATAAGATGAGGCTGAATCCACAGAAATGCGTATTCGGAGTGACAGCCGGTAAGCTGCTTGGGTTTATGGTTAGTCAGAGGGGTATAGAAGTTGACCCAGCTAAGATAAAAGCTATCATGGAAATGCCACCACCAAGGTCTGAAAAGGAGGAGAGAGGCTTACCTACTTTCTAAGAAGGACAGACAGGAGGGCATTGCTTCCCTGGCTTGCTTACCTGGAATGGAAGACTGAAGCGCTAATGCACTGATACCAAAGAAAGATTCATTGATCGGATTGCTTTCGTCCTAAGAAGCAGAGACAGGAATTGCTACTTGAACTAGAAAGCATACTACTTATATATATATAGAATAGTTATTCATGTGCACATCACGTAGGCAAGGAAAGAGATTAGTTTAAAGCCAAGTCGTCGACTGACCGATTTCTTTGTTTGAACGAATTTCGTACAATCCAGTATTTGCCCTATATGTATGTTCAAAGCTCAAACTCCCTTTCATTTCACTCTTGGGACTGCCTTTCGGTGAGCTCTTTCCCCTTAAACGCTCTATCAATCCGGCTTAAAAGCTCCTTGCGGATAAAGGCAAGAGCTAGGAAGAGACAACTTAGGGAATAGATTACTCTTTTTGAAAAAAAGGGATTTGACTATCTCAGAGGGAAAGAATCACTGAGCTAAGGCGGGTGGAGGGCTATGAGCTCGTTCACTCAATCCCGGGGAAACAACTCCCTTAGCTAAAAGCTCGCTTCGTTGCTTATCAGTAGCATGCGGGTGTCTTGGTCTCTCTTCTCTGCGCATAGGGCTACTTCTTTCCTTTCATAGCACAATTCCTAGGTAGAGCACCTACTCCATCAATGACTCCTTAGTCAATCAATCTCTGCAAGAGCGGATCGGGAACAGGCAGATATAGGCTCTCTCTTTCTTTGGCAAACTAAGTACAAGAAGCTTTCGTGCTCTCTTTTCTGAAGAAAGTGCGTACTTCGCTCTGTCTATGAATGAAAGTCGCATGGCACACGAAAAAGAAAGTCACGAGGTGCCGCACCGGCTAAATCGACGACAGCGCCTCGCTAGCGCGGATATGAAGACACTTTGAAGCAAACGCTACGCCCCTTCGGGTTAACTAATAGCAGTTAGTAATGCCGCATCAAAGGAAAGTTCTAAAGACAGACCGTAAGCAAAACCAACCGTCTTACTACGCATGCCCCTATCTCACAAATTGTTTAGTCTTACCCTATGACTTCCTTTTCCGTCTTCGTTGAGTGAGCTAATAAGTTCAATGCATTTTCTTCTATCCCAGCTTTTAGGGCTGTTATCATTCCAGTCCTTTCTGTCGAGCGAGTCATTTTGGTTGCAGGCGGATCACCATTCGCCCTACCTTTCTTTCTAGGGCCTTTATTGCTATTGCCATTGTCCCAGGAGGGGTAATAGCTCATAGCTCAAATATACAATTACAAGAAAGTTGAGCTCTTATATACATAAAGGGATTGTTACACTAGGTAATAGGGAATTGGCACGTACCTCGCTTTCGGGGCTACCTACTTTAAGGCTTATATAATATATAAAGAAGTAAGGCACGAAGGCACCACAGCTAGCTCGCCTGCCCAAAGAAGTAAGAAATAGAAGAGTGCGTCTAAGAGGAATGGATTGACCTAGCTTATATCGCATTGAATCTCCTTCTTCTGAATTTCTATTAATTGCATTGCATAATTGCAGGACGACCCCTATTTCCTTTCCAGTTTAGCGCTAGCTAGACGTCTTTATCAACGCAGTCTTCCACATTGCCTACTTTCTTTCATCGATCTACAGAACCGACTGAGCTCATGGACAGAGACAAGGTTGCCCTCCTTCTCTACTCAACGACTTTACGGAACCAACTGAGCTGACTAGCTCTGGAACAAGAACCAAAGCTGACAGCGAGAGGAGAGTGAAGTCACGAAGTGAGAGGAGCGAGTGACAAATCAGATTCTCTAGATCGAATTAAGGAAAAAGCAAGAATAGCCTTCACTGCCAACCTTTCCTCTTTCTTTGCTGCATCTGATATTACCGCCCCTTGGGTCCTATTCCAAGTATCGAGCTCGGTAGCGAGCCTCTTGTCCTTATCCCTGTCTACTTCAAATGGCTTAGAGAAAGGTCCCTTTTTCTTTTCGCATCTCGGAATTAAAAAAAAGTCATCGACACGGAAACAGAGCTTCAAGCAAGATGTCCAGTAAGAGATGCTGACAGCAAGCCAAGCTACTCATGCCAAGCAGCTAACTTCGAGACAACTAAGGGCAAACTTCGAGCTAGAACTAATGGATTAGCATCAATATCCGGGGGGATTTCTTTCCTATGCTTGCCGGCAAAACAGAGTTTTGCCTTCCACACGTGCCACTGAAAGCAGAATGACCTCTTCTCATTGCCTGCCCCTCCTTGGGAAGGTCCAAGCGAAGCTCATAGGTTGGAAAGCAAAAAGTCTCTCCTATAGCTGGACACTTGTCTACTTAAAATCCGTTCTATTCTAATAGGATAACTGTTCTGGTTATCGGCTTTTGCGATCCAGAAAGGCACGCTTAAACGTATTTACAGGATCTTTAACCCTTTCCTGTGGGCTGAGCCAGAACTCAAAACAAAAGAGAAAAATCATTCCTTTAGCATGAAAGGATGTCCGTCGGCCGAAAGCGGAAGGAAGGCTGGGGGGTCCGGAGGCTTTGGGATTGCAATCTTGCTGCGCTACTTTAGCATGGATGGAAAAAAGTTTCCAACAAACCTTGCTTATGGGTCAATTGAATCCGGGAACACTACACTACATTCGCGGGAACACCTTCTGGGATGTACGTCCATCCTACCACACCTCCAACATTTTGAGATCGATACTCTCGATCAGAGACGTTCTGAAAAGGTATATCAGATCCATCATCGGGGATGGCTCGAATACTAACGTTTGGAGCGATATTGGAAGAGGGAAGCTTGATCGATCTATTCGGAGAGAGAGTGATCTACCTACGATTCTGGCTCATCCGAAACCCGAGACCAGTAGACGGAAAATGTGGTTTCCAGAGTATCATCCTAGAAAATAGAATTTGAACAAGGTCCCGATCAGGGTCAAACTACCCTTCTTTTCCCTTTTTGGGAAAGAAAGAATAGGGATAGCCGGAAAGAGAACTAGCCGAAATGGAAGACTTGGGAGTGAAGTACATTCCCCCCTTTAGCTTGAGGGGACCGAGCCAATGAGAAGACTTCCTTCTCGCCTTCTTTCTATCTTCTTTCCCCCCCCTTCTTTTTGGTGGATCTCGCTAGTGAGACATATTTTTTCGTATATAGACTAGTTGCACCCATCACCTGCCCGAATGCCTGTATCAACCGTTGTTTCGGTGCGCCTTTAGGCATCGTAAATCCTTTGATGAATATTACATCTTTCGAGGAGAAAGAAGCAGAGCGAAGTCTTTTCTTATGGGCAGGGCACAACAGCAAGCAAAACGGGATGCTTCACAGCAGGCAGCACAGAAAGAGGAGTAGATCCAATGGGAGCCTGCCAACGAAATAGGGCCGGGATCCGAGCATCTTCTTGAACCACCTATCATATTAGGATGGAATACGAGTCGTAGACTTTCAGGCACCACGAGAGCAGCCCTAGTAGGAGTTTCAAGTCGGAGGTCAACAGCTGGTGTAAATCAGCCTCTCACCTCCCCATCTAAGTTATGTGATCAAAGTCAACCACTCAACGCGGCCCGCCCGCTAACCGAACTGCGTAAACAAAGCGACTCCTCTTGACGGAAGAAAGGATAGGTGTAGATCCGATTCACCTATGTCAGTTCGAATCTGACGGGTCGTTCGTTGATTCGTGTGGAGAATCTCTCTCGTTACTCAGGATTTCTTGATCTCGGTCGATTTGATGCGTCGTAGATAGAATGGCCTTTAATCGACCCCTTTCTACTCACCACCTCAAGCCAAAGGGTCTTTTTCCTTTGCCGAGAGACCGGTGAAAGAAGACCTGCGCTCAACTCTTTGCGAAGCAAGGGCATCGCTCTAATCACTTATGTAATAACCTTCCTTTTGAATGCCAGTTAGCCAGTGGTGGAACGACGGCTATCCGGGCAAGAGCCCAGTCCGCATCAGCATAAGCAAGAAGAGGCATATCAGAACAAGAATGAATGATCATTAGGTTTATAGAGTAGAACAAGCCAGCAAGCAAGACTGCGAAGAAAAGGTTAGCTCGGTATGGCTTACTCGATACCAGGTATCGGTAGTAGCATCAGTCTTTCCCTTCTCTAGTGGATGAATCACACCGTTCAATTGATCGGACTATATTAGCATATGGTTTTCAGTGTCGGGTACATGGAAAGGTCAGATTGAGAAAGAGAGGGTACGTAGAGGGGTCAGAAGTAGCGACGAGTTAAGTAAATCAAAAGTAACAAGTTTGTTCCGTAGGCTTTCGTGAATGGGGCTCATGGCTTTCGAAGTCGAAATCACCCGCAATGGCTCTGATAGTTGAATTTCTTGTTCTTTCTCAAAGGGATCGTATTGACCCTCTTCTGAGACTATGGGAGAAAACTGGGTAGAAGAAGCTTTTAGCCCCTGCTTGTTCAGTGCTATTTCCCGGTCGTCCAATGGTCTTTAGTCGTTATTAAGCCTGGTATGCCTCCGCCCTGTGTCCACAATTCCAGAACTTCAATCCAGGATCATGCCTTGGGCTTAGTTCACATGTTCCTGCTTAGTTCGCATTCGGGCTATGTGGCAAGCAAGAAAAACGTATTCGCCATAGTTACGATATCCTTTGCTTGCTGATAGTACTACTAGCTCTTGACTTAAGAGGCAGTAAGTAGCTCACCAATTTCGGGTGAGGGAATGCTAATGGATCCTCCGTAGTTGATCAACCTCTTTCAGAGCCTGTTACTCGTAAGTCACAATCATTCTATGACCATGGAAAAAAGGATTTCAATGCGGCCGGCCAAACGAATGAGACTTGTTCACCGACGGAAAGAGAGAGAGTGCTAACCCGAAGCACCGTCCCCTACTATCCCAATTGAATTATCTCCTGCTACTGCTCGGAGGGGAAGAGAAGGACAAAGGAAGCTACAACTCATCTGCGAAAACCTTGCAAGTCAACTCTAGCAGCGTATCAGCTTCAAGTGGATAAAATATTGTTCAATTATACTGACTGTCGCATATCAGCTGTAGCATATGCATATGCGCAGTGAAGCACTTTTTCATTCCGTAAAGATAGCTTCTTTCGCTTCCAGCTGGCCTGGCAAGGAAGAAAGTATATAAATAGGAGTTTGTGCTCCAGTCGTCCATTCCGGAATGATATATGTTGGTGGGTTAGTAACCACATCACCATTAGCACACCATATTTGATATAGCATTTAGTAATTGAGTACAGTAAGCAAGCGAGTGACTGGAACAGTAGATACAGTAGACTTGTTCCCTTGCCTACAAGACTTTATGGCCGCTTCCCTATGGTATCGGAGGCAACTCAAGTGCTACCTTCTTTTCTTTCGCCTGACGCTAACGAAACCGAAACCCTAGCTATTAGGTAGAGGTAGGGCTTTCCTCGGGGAGGTTGAAAAAGCTCTTCACAATAGGAGCAAAAAGAAGAAGAATGAATAACAGTTACCGAGGCCCAAGGAGATGCAGCCTAGCCCTTACTTCACCAGATTCAATAGCAGCTCCTATTGCGATGTGGTAAGGCTATGGCATCGGTTTACACATTCTTGACTTGAAAAGAGTTAGAAGGATTATCGCCATATAGGAAGATAGGATTCCCGGTCTGAGAACAAGAGCCATTCGTGGTCACATGAAAGCGGTAATAGAGAATCCTCCTACTGCTAGGCTAAGGGCAAAGATCACAGCAGTACTTGCTAAAGTCCCCTATCCTGAACGTGTGCTATGTAGAAAGTAGTTAGCTGCTCCTCCTCGCCTAGGAGGGCCGATTGATTGACCGAGATGGGAATCAATGCCTAGTAAAAGTAAAGTAGAGTAGGACAAGACGATACGGAGATTCAGCGCAACGTCTGATCTTCTTTCATCTCGATTTTGTGTGAAGCATGAGTGAGAAAGCTACGGACTTGGTAAGATCATGCCTCACTGCTTAGTGAGATGTTCCCATCTTGATCTCTTTTTTACTTTCCAGCCGGGACCCTTCCTTCTTTTGCCGAGGACTGCTGAATGAGTAAGCACTCTTTGCCGTTTTCGAATTACAGCCACTCCTTTCTCTTTCTTCCCTCACTATCCGAATTAGCTCTTCCGGGAGCGGCAGTACCTTACGTGACATTTCGATCGGGCACTAGTAATTATTTCGTTTACTTGTTTTCGGTGAGAGAATCTTTCCTTTATCCGTCTCGGCCAGGTGCATGACTTTCCCCAAGGCGTATTAATGATTGCCCGCTGTAACCCTCTCGGCATAGGCCGGGCCGCTTGAGAGCTTCGATACATCTCTTTCGGGTCGGTGATTCCGTCATGTCCTTGTTTTTGGTCAATGTAATTTTTTCTTTCTAGCCGTGCTGTTACATATAATTGTTATGGCGTTAGGGCATCTGGTCTTCAACAGACTTTTCACTTAGTTTGTCTACTCCTTTTGGCGACCCACTCCTGTTCTAGGCGAACCAGTCGTCCTTTTGTTCGTATCCGGGGTAAGCCCGCCAGCAGCTCTTTTAAGCTCTGTCCCTATGGTTTGCTCATCTCTCGGTACAGCGAGATAGTCTATGAAGGAGAAAAACTTTCTAGTAAAGAAGAAAATGAATAATTTAGGAATAAGATAAGAGATGAATGGATGAAAAGAGGAAGAGGAGCTGCTTTCTCTCTCTTTCTCCTAAGTCCCAGTACAGCAAAGCTTGCCCTCGTTCCTTTTCTCTGTACTTTACTTGTATGCAACCTTCGTTTGTGATGAAAACCAAGCCCGCCGATCTTAGTCAGCTTTGCTCTTTTGGGGGTTTCAGGCAGGAAGTAGGCACAGCTTTTCGTGCTCTTTTGGGTGGGCAGCGGTAATAGCTCTGCTTTCTAAAGGCCTCTTGTCTTAGCTCCACCAGCTGGAAAAACAATTCATGTACATCAACAAAGGTCTAAAAGTGTCGTTGTAGGCACATCAGGGCTTAGGGGATGCCCAAAGCTAGCCTCACTCTCCTATCTCTTTACCTTTCTACCACGGAATGGATCAAACCTTAGCGTACGATCTGGATATCCGACAGCAGCTCCCTCGGTGGGAGCCAGAGTCGAGTGCCGGCCGCAGAGAGGTCACACCATGGATAGTTTTCCTCTTCCGCGGGATTCTGCCTTTACTGCTCGTTCCGGAACCGTCGAGTAGATTCAATGCAGTCCGGTCAGAGGAAATGCTCGAACTGGCCAGTAAATACGAGTATCGGATTGGACGGTCGAACAATGAACAACCATTCTTGTCTTCCCCTTCTTCCTCAGGAAATTACTCATCTCGGGACTATGAATCTATCTTGATGTCCAAAGTCTTATGGCCGACGGATGTGGATTGATTATAAAAACCAACAGGAAAGTCTTATGACGATCCCTTGCTCTAGGTTGCCCTAGAAGCAAACCAAAGGAACTCCGTACCGGAGACCCCTCTAAGTAAGAGGATGAGTTAACTTATTGTCCGCAAGGATAAAACCCATATAGGACGGACCTTTCTTTGCAACCTCATCGTAAAGACGCCAGAGCAATCCAAATCGGATTAACTCAGGGTCCTCACTCTTAACCTTCCAGTGTCGAGTGAAGACAGGTGCATCGAAGAAGTCCTTAAGGAGTACACTAGGCAGAAGTGCTTGAGTATAATACCATTTAACGTACTGGAGCCAATTGGCTGTCCATGAACGTAAAAGGGTGACCTCAGTGAGATACGCCATAGACTCAGACTTATACAAGTCTGGCGGGACCGCTAGGTCTTTGGGCTTATAGGCCTGTCTTAATAAGCTTACTTCAGATAAGGACTAAGAGGGTTACCCCTTCCTAGCCACAAATCAAACGGTAAGCAAGACTTAAACCAAACATTCCTCAAACGTTCATACCGTTTTGAGAGAGTGCTGGAGAGTCGCGAGATTACTCTAAATCCAGCACCATGAAGCCTACAGAAAGTGCTAAACCTCTTTATTTTATAACTATGTAAAAGCACCCTTTATCAATCACACGTGGATAGGACAAAAGCCTTGACTTGGATACATTCACTTTCTGCCCTGACAACGAGCAGAACCGTTCTAAAAATCATCAACTCATTTGACCTTAAGTCTGCTATCGATAGGGCTTGGCTTGGGTTACAGAGTGCGTTGATAGCGCAGCTCTTTGAGAATTCCCTGTCGGCGTTTGTATGTAGCGCTTTCAGGTCCTATCCATTCAGGGCTCCTTTCTTGAAGAAGATACCTCAGGTTAAGTCCTTAACTTTAAGAGTAGGGCAGCCTTTGTTTGGTTTGGGTTATTACTTTACTCCTCTTGGCCTATCTTCACTCTTACTCACCATTTATTGGTGATGTATTGTGCAGAGCCCTGGACAGAAGTTTGATAAGTATGCGATCCTGGGGGATGATGTTGTTATATGCGGCATCGAGATCGCCAAGATTTATAAACAGACTCTAGCGGAGTTGGGAGTTGACATATCAATGTCAAAGTCTCTAATCTTACACTCGGGGTATGCTGAGTTTGCGAAGCGCTTTTGGTGTAAGGGTCTCACAGTGGATTTGTCCCCTGTGTCGATCCGAAACCTGCTCCCAATAGCAACTATGAAATCCACACTCTAAAAGGTTAGAGTAACGCTGTTCTCCTCGTTCAAACAAAGAACAAGGTTATTATTGCCCTCGGCTGGGAGGAAGGAAAGTAGCTAGGGCCGTAGGGCCGGCACACTAACTTCATCTTGCAATACTAACCGAATTTTGCGATTAGAAGCATAGACGCAACCAATCCGCAACGCGTATCCCCCGAGAATCGGGGAGTATGTCCTCTTTCCTTAGAGACCTGAAGGTCGCATGTGAGTCAGGCACTCGATGCCAGCTTCAAATAAAGTAATAAAGTCTGGAACAGACAACACCCTGCCATAATGAGTTTCCCCATTTTCATTTTAGCCCGCGGGGAACACAGGAAATCAATCCTTCCCTTTCTATTCTAATAAGAAAGAAAGTTTCCTAACGCAATGGCAAAGTCGGAGTGACAGCATAGCGTTTGAGTTCCTTTGCTAGAGTCACACTCGAGAGCCTCACATTCTTCTTTCTATACGTGACATCTCTTCCTTGTACTTATATACGTGACCACCCCGGAGCAAATAAACCTTATTTCGACGGTAACTTGCTTAAAGCAAAGCAAACTAATCTCGTTACTGAGTGAGGAAAAGAAGCTCTGGCAAGAGGTTCATCGCATGAGTTTCGGTCCTTCAAGGACCAATAATCGACAGGCGAATAAAAAGTCACAAAGGACTAACCTCGGGACCTTGGGACCAAGACCACTCGGGTCAATCTCTCTTCTCTTCTCTGCCGAGCTAATCTAATCTTAAGCAAAGGATTCCCCATTCTTTCTATGATCTTTTGCGCAGCCACAAATAGAATGAGCGATGTCAGACACATCTTCGTGTTGTCCCCTACTGCTACCGAGGGAAGAATCTCTGGCAAGAGAATCAAATCTCGCATGCTACCTCCTCTGTCGTAACCTATTATAAATAGGATTCAAAATCCATCAGTGTCAGACATGTTTTCATGTCTTCTACATCTATAACTAACGAGGAATTAATTGCATTCTTGAATGCTATTCCATTTCCACTCTCTTTGAGAGAGGTTACAAGAAAACCATCATAAAAAATGCCACCCTACTGAACTTGAATTTCACCCGAGAATCGGGGGTACGCCCTTCCTGACAAAAGGTCACATGCGACGTTGCAGTCATTCCGTGCCAACTTTCTAGTAAAGTAAAGTATGAAACTAGGTATCAACAATTCGTACTGAGTGAAACAATTCCCATTTTCCCCTACTGTGAGCAATCTCGCTCAAAAACTCAATCCCTCCCTTTCTAATAAGAAAGAAAATTTCCTAGCGTAGTGAAAAAGTCGTGAAAACGGGGACGCGCCGAGTGACAACGTATCGTTTGAGTTCCTTGCCCGAGTCTCGCCGGGGAGACTCATCATCCTTTATTCCTTATATACGTGACCATCTCAAAGCAAATAAACCTTATTTCGACCGGTAACACCGGAAATAACCGATCTCGCTACCGGGTGAGGGAAGAAGAGCTCTACCAAGAGGTTCACTCTTTTCGCATGACTTTCTTTCCTCGACAATAACGAATAAAGTAGTCACAAAGGACTATAAGCCTTAGAACAAAGAGATCCATTCACGTCCTCCGCTAAGAATCTCTCAGATTCGGTTCTTGAATCTTCCCCGGCCGTAGCCTAGGATTAAGAGCGACATCCTCGATGTCAAACCCCTGCTGGCTGGGGTGGGAAATCTATACTCTCCAAGAGACGTTTCCTCACCTAGTCCCGGAGACCTAACCTAACGGCTGGGACAGAAGAAAGATCGGGGAACCTGCTAGCGCAGAGAATCAATGCGCCAAAGCTATCGGCGCTGACCGCGTCCATCTTATCTTCTACGGGGTAGGTAGATAGGAATGGTCCTCTTTTGCTACCATCGAGCCGATGGTCTTCGCCTTCGGTGACTTCTCCAGGAGGATGGGAAAGTCAAAGTAGCCGCTCAACACTCACGAGGGAGATAGCCTACGCTAATCACGCACCTCCATAAGGGCATCTTGGTATGGGGTTGGATCATCGGCCCTGGTGATGGCTCCCCAACCTAGTAAAGGGAACTGGAAGGGATGCTATTGGTGCTATCGGTACTGCTCTCGTTATCATCGGCAGATATGCCTCTTTTTCTATTAGCGGGGGTCTTTCTCTACTGCTGTTGGTATCGGCTTCTGGATATGCTTTTGCTTCTACTGGTGCTTATGGATCACTTGCTGGATCGAACCCCAAAACGAATAGGTTTGATCGGCCTGGCCTCGGGTGGTGGATCGAATGAATACTCAACTGCGTCATCACGGCAGCGATAGATGTCCAACCTTTCTTTCTCTTCTCTCTTTTTGCTCGAAATCGTACTCATTCGACATCTAATTCCATGGGCTGGGCATACCCATTCTTTAGCTCATTCTTCTCTTTCTTTGACTTTGAGAAGATCCCACGAATCGTCTTCTATCGACATCGTCTGCTTACTCTTCTCGTACGCTCTTCTTACCCAAAATCATTCCCAAATCGTCTGGTACTTTGTCCGCGCTCTCCCTTTCCTGGTGAAGGAGAGAAAGTTTTACAAGCTGATGCAGCTAAGAATCTCGTTGAAAGCAGGAACGAAGACTGTGACGACTTTTTTTTTCTAGTTGAAAAGGCCCCTTGGGATTGAATTTGGCTAGGGCGCCCTCGTAAGGCGGGATTTGAAACCTGAGGCCTCTCCTCATCTAGTTCTTTCGTTACGCCGAGAAGAAAGAAGCTTGGAAGAAGAGATGGTCAATCTTCTCTTATGGACGAGACTGCTAAAAAAGAGGCTCTTTAAAGCCAGAACGAGTCCTCTCTTGCGGGAGGGATAGGCGGGAAAGGTGGACTAAGTCTTTCTGGGCGGCGATGACGCGATGTACAGGCACGCTGGAAGCATTTGTCGTAGGACCGTGCTCGTTCTATTGTCCGCTCTTGTAGTGCTCGGAGTATCCAGTGGCTCTAGGACTTCTCCTAACTTCCACCTTTCACCTTCTGTAGGGGAAAAAAACGCTTTTCTTTAGCAAGGAAGTCTAAGCCAACTATAGTACAAAGAGTATAACTTTAATCTCTAACTATAACTAAGTATTATAATGTTTTATCCGCTCGCTATTGGTCGTTTAGTAAAGGTATGGGCCTTAGATTAGGATTATGGGCTAGTCCTTTTTGTTGATTTAGCTGTTAACACGAATTTCTCAAGGTTGGAAGCAGGGATACGGGCTGCTAGAAGGGACCTCCCACACAAGGAATAGAGAATAAATAGAGAGGAGGACCTTTCCTTTATTAGAGTAGAGCCGGGAACGGCAAAAACAGATAAATTCCTAGATTCTTTACTAGAGTCCGACTCGCTTGTGTTAAGCATATAGCTAAGGTTCACCCTTGTAAATATTCTTTAGCTAATGAAAAAGAAATATTTCAAAAGTTTTCATTTTTTCTCTATTTCCAACGAAATAAATTGCTTATTATAGTATAGTGAGACTTCCTTTCTTTTCAAATCTTCCAGTAGTTAGCTTGGATCGAGAAAGCTCCGCCCAATAGTGCTTAGCCGTGTGTGGACCGAAAGGGTCTCGTGAAGCCGGTAACCGTTAGCCTAAGATCAAGTCTAAACTACGATAAGGGATGAGAAGTTTTGTGAAGTTATAACTCTTTCAAAAAGTTACTTCTTGTTTGTGTTCAGTGTTCTTTCTTTATTAAATGAAGAGAAAGAAAGAGAATAGTAATAGTAGGAATTCTCTTATCCCATTCGGAAGGATCTCATTCAATAGATCCAACCCATTTCTAGGGTAGGGTAGATAGAGGAGTTCGTCCCCCGCTTCTCCGCTTCATTCTTTTCATCTTCCCTTTTCTTATAATACACTAGATAGCGCCTTTGTTCGATAGTCGTAACTATTGGCCTCTGAGTCCATCTTAGGTTAGGTCTAACTCAATAAATTGTGTAAGGTAAGTGAAGGCGGATCGAGCTTATCATTTTTATTATCTTGTCTCCAC